TAGACCTCATACAATAACTGTCCTAGTTCTACCGTATCTTTTGTTTCATTTCTTCTGGAACAATCACAAAAACTTTTTTGATTATGGATCTACTACCAGAAATTCAATGCGTAATCTCAGCATTCAATGTGTATTCCTGAATAATCTAATTTTTCAATTATTCAACCATTTCATTTTACCAAGCTCCACGTTAGCCAGATTAGTCAACATTTATATGTTTCGATGCAACAACAAGATTTTCTTTTTCACAAGTAGTTTTGTTGGTTGGTTAATTGGTCATATTTTCTTCATGAAATGGGTTGGATTGGTATTATTCTGGATACCGCAAAATCATTCTATTCGATCTAATAAGTATCTTGTGTCAGAATTGAGAAATTCTATGGCTCGAATCTTTAGTATTCTCTTATTTATTACCTGTGTCTACTATTTAGGCAGAATGCCGTCGCCTATTGTCACTAAGAAACTGAAAGAAACCTCAGAAACGGAAGAAGGGGGAGAAAGAAAGGAAGAAAGCGATGTAGAAACAACTTACGAAACGAAGGAGACTAAACAGGAACAAGAGGGATCCACCGAAGAAAACCCTTCCCTTTGTTCGGAAGAAGAGGAGGATCTGGACAAAGATGAATTTCACTTTCAAGAGGCACGCTATCAAGATAGCCCAGTTTACGAAGATTCTGATCTGGAGACTCATCAAGAGAATTGGAAATTGGGAAGACCGAAAGAAGAGAAAAGAATCAATATTAATAAAAAGATTGATTTGTGGATTGAAAAGATTGAAAAGACTTTCATCACTTTTTTTTTCGATTATAAACGATGGAATCGTCCATTACGATATCTAAAAAATGATGAATTAAAAAATGCTTTACGCAGTGAAATGTCACAAATTTTTTTTTTTACATGTCAAAGTGATGGGAAACAAAAAATATCCTTTACATATCCACCCAGTTTATCAACTTTTTCGGAAATACTAGAACAAAAAATTTATTTTTACATCTATGACAAAGATCTTTCTATTTTGAATTCTTGGATTCATACCAATGAAAAAAAAAAGTGCAATTTGAACAATGAATTGAGAAGCCGAATCCAAAATTTAGAAAAAAATGGGAAATTTACTAGTCTGGATATGTTTGAAAAAAGAACCTTAATCTGCGATGATAAAAAAAAAAAAAAATGTTTGCCAAAAGCATATGATCCTTTTTTCAACGGACCTTATCGAGGAACGATAAAAAAATTATATTTACGTACAATTATGAATCCTTATACAGATACCGAAGATTTAGAAGAAATTTTTTTGATAAATAAGATTCATGATCTACTTCTTAATAATTCCTTAAAACTCTATAATAAATCTTTTTTGAATTATACAGAAAAAAAAGAAATTGATAAAGATTTGAAATTTGTATTTGATGTAATTACAACACATACAAATACAAAAGATCAAAAAATAATGAAAAAGAAATCTATTGGAATTCGAAGAGAAGAAGTTACTAAAAAGGTTTCCCAATGGTCATATGAATTAACCGAGGATTTTGAAGAAGAGGAAGAAGAATTTGCAGACGAAGATAATGGGATTCATTCAAGAAGAGCCAAACGTGCCATAATTTATGAAGATGCTGATCCAAATAGTGATGAAACGGAAGAGATAACTTTGATACGTTACTCCCAACAATTTGATTTTCGCCGCAATTTAATCAAAGGATCCATGCGCGCTCAAAGACGTAAAACAGTTATTTGTAACCTTTTTCAAGCAAATTTAAATTCCCCACTTTTTTTTGATCGGTTAGACAAAACATATTTTTTTTCATTTTTTGATATCAACAAAATGAAGAATCTCATTTTGAGGAATTGGATGGGTAGAGAACAAGAATCAGAATTGAAAATTGTCAATATTGAAAATAAAGATACAAAAGAAAAAAAGAAGAAAGAGGAAAAAAAAGATCAAAATGAAGAGTTAGAAAGATCAGAAATTTTGGATACCCTTCTATATACTCAAGCAATAAAAAGTTTTACGTTAATAATCCAATCTTTTCTTAGAAAATACATGATATTGCCTTTATTAATCATAGCTAAAAACATTTTACGTATTTTATTATTACAAGTCCCGGAATGGCACGAGGATTTTAAGAAATGGAATAAAGAAAAATATATTAAATGCACCTATAATGGTGTTCAATTATCAGAAACAGAATTTCCCCAAGATTGGTTAATGGACGGTATTCAGATAAAGATTGTACATCCTTTCTGTCTAAAACCTTGGAAAAAATCTAAGGTACGATCTCACCATAGAGATCAAATGAAAAAAAAAAAGAAAAATTTTTGTTTTTTAACAATCTGGGGAACGGAAACAAAACTTCCCTTTGGTTCTCCCCGAAAACAACCTTTTTTTTTTAAACCTATTTATAAAGAACTCAAAAAAAGAAATAGAAAGGTAAAAAATAAATTTTTCCAAATTCTAAAATTTTTAAATAAAAAAAGAATTTTAAAAGTTAGAAAAGAAAAAGAAAAATGGGTTATCAAAATAATTCAAGTTATAAAACTAATAATAAAAAAACTGCAGAAAGTAAATCCAACTTTATTCTTTGAATTGAAGAAAGAAAAAATAGATGAACTGAACGAAAAAGATTTCAAAAGAAATACTAAGATTATTCACGAATCGCCCGTTCTAATTCGACCGATGAATTGGTTAAATTATTCACTAATAGAAAGAAAAATGAAAGATCTTTCTGATAAGACAATCAAAATCAAAAATAAAATTGAACAAACCACAAAAGAAAAGAAAGAAAAAGAGAGAGTTTTAATTTATGATAATAAAATATTGGAATCACATAAACATCTTTGGAAAATTTTTAAAAGGCAAAATATTCGATTAATGCGTAAATCACATTACTTTATCAAATCATTTATCGAAAAAATATACATAGATATTTTGTTATGTTCTATAACCTTTTCTAAGATTAATACGGAACTTTTCTTTGAATCAACAAAAAAGATCTTTAATAAATCCATTTACAACAATAAACGAGATCAAAAAAAAGAAGGAATTGATGAAACAAATCAAAATACAATGAATTTGATTTTGACTATAAAATTTTTTTTAAAAAATACTTATAATACTGAAAAAAGGAATCAAAATTCTAATATTTATTGGAACTTATCTTCCCTGTCCCAAGCATATGTATTTTACAAATTATCACAAACCCAATTACTTAACCAATTATTTAATAAGTATCACTTGAGACCTATACTTCAATATCAAGGGAACTCTCCCCTTTTTAAAGATAAATTCAAAGACTTTTGTATAATACATGGAATATTTCATCCCAAATCAAAACATAAAAAAATTCATACATATGTAATGAACGAGTGGAAAAACTGGTTAAAAGGTCATTATCAATATGATAAATCTAAAAAAAAAAGGTCTCGATTAGTACCTAAAGAATGGCGAAATAAAATAAATAAACCTCGTATGATTCAAAAAAGGGAATCAATTCAATTGGATTTATATAAAAAAATGAATTCCATAAAAAAAAAAAACTATGCAGCAAATTCATTTATGAGTCAAAAAGATAAATGGAAAAAACATTACAGATATGATATTTTATCATATCAATACATAACCTCCCCTAATTCATATATTTCTGAATCGATATTAGAAAGAAAAGGGGCCCAAGAAATTCCACGTCATTTCACTACATCAAAACCTGAATCATTTTATGTATTGGTAAATATACCTAGTAATGATTATCTAGAAAAAGAATATCTTATTGATAGGAATACCCATTTGGATAGAAAATATTTTGATTATAGAACTCTTTTTATTTGTTTTAGAAAAAATATTGAGATCTGGACCAATGCAGATATTCGCAGAAAGATTTATAAAAAGGCTAAAACTGAAATGAATAATTTTCATATTAATAAAAGGAATATGATTCATCAAGAAATCAAACCATGCAATCAAAAAAGGTTCTGTAATACCGCATCAAATCATGCCAATCTAGAACCTTGGTTCTTTCCAGAACTTGGGCTACTTTTTAATGTATATAAGATTCAACCTTGGATCATTCCCATAAAATCACTCTTTTTCAATTTTTGTACAAATGAAAAAAGTAAAAACATCAACAGAAATCCAAAGAAAAATTTTCATATATTATATAAAAAGAAAAAAAAAAAAGATCTTAAAGTAGAAAATTTTGAGCAGGAAGAACAAAGCCAAGGAAATTTTGTATTGAATCTACTAAAACAACAAAATAAAAAAGCTGTTGAAGAAGATTACGGAAGATTAGAAATGAAATATAGTAGAAAAAAAAATATATATAAGACCAATAAGGAAATAGAACTAGATTCCCTTTTAAAAAATTCTTTACTTTTTCAATTAAGATGGACTAATCTCTCGAATGAAAAAATATTGAAAAATATAAGGACATATTGTGTCCTACTTGGAGTGAGAGATCTAAAGGAAGCTGCTATATCCTCGGTTCAAAAAGGCGAAATAAACCTAGAAGAAATATTTATTCAAAAGGATTTAGTTCTTAAAAATTTGATAAGAAGGGGAATATTTCTTATTGAACCAATTTGTCTATCTATAAGAAGGGATGGAAAATCTATTCTATATCAAACTATAGATACTTTATTAGTCGATAAGAAGCACCAAACAAATAATAAATACACAAAAAAAGGATATGGATATAAAGGGGAGTTCCAAAAATCCATTGTACGACACAGCAACATATTTTTGAGTGGAGACAAAAATAATTATGATTTCCTTATTCCTGAAAATATTTTATCTCCCGTACGTAGGAGAGAGTTTCGAATTCGAATTTGTTTAAATTCCGAAAATTGGAATGTTCTGGATAAAAATCCAAGATTTTTCAATAAAATCAAAATAAGAAACTGCGGGCAAGTTTTGAATGAGGATAAGCATATTAATACAGATGAAAAAATTTTGATGAAATTCAAATTTTTTCTTTGGCCCAATTATCGATTAGAAGATTTAGCTTGTATGAATCGCTATTGGTTTGATACCAATAACAGCAGTCGTTTCAGTATGTCAAGAATAAATATGTATTCACAATTCAGAATAAATTCAATTCCAATAAAAATTAAAAATTTTCTAATGGATTTACTCAATATTGTGTAATAGATTTGGTAGATGAAAGCCTAAATATATACACTGTATAAAATTCTAATATAGAATGCTGGTTTTATAGTGTATCAAATTTCACTAGGAGGAGCGGAATCCCTTTAAGTCAAAAGAATGTAAATTGTTCTCTTTCATGAATACATATATATCAGATCTTTTGATCCAAATTCAATTGAAAATTGAATTTGGATCAAATATAGAAAATATAAACCAACCACATAAACAAAAAACAAATGAGTATATGAATAAAAGAAATCAAATTTTTATGTATACTAGATGAAAATAACTAACATAATAAATACTCTTATTTTTCCTGATCGGTAAAATTCACAGAAAAGACAGATAGAAATTTTAATTTATGGTCAAAAATTCATTAATCTCAGTTATTACACAAGAAGAAAAAAAAGAAAATAGTGGGTCTGTTGAATTTCAAGTATTTCATTTCACTAACAAGATACGGAAACTTACTTTACATTTAGAATTGCACAAAAGAGATTTTTTATCGCAAAGAGGTCTACGAATAATTCTGGGAAAACGTCAACGATTATTGATCTATTTGTCAAATAAAAGGAAAGTGCGTTATAAGAAATTAATGAATCAGTTAGATATTCGGGAACCAAAAAATCGTTGATTTCATTTAAATTTTTTGTTTTTTAATTCTTTTTTCTTAGTTCAGTTATTAGCATTAGATTTTTCATTTTAAGAAATTCATGAAATAAAGAATTAAAGAAAAAATATGACTGTACCAGCTACAAGAAAAAATTTCATAATAGTCAATATGGGCCCTCATCACCCATCAATGCATGGTGTTCTTCGGCTGATCGTTACTCTGGATGGTGAAGATGTTATTGACTGTGAACCTATATTAGGCTATTTACATAGAGGGATGGAAAAAATATCGGAGAACCGAACAATTATACAATATTTGCCTTATGTAACACGTTGGGATTATTTAGCTACTATGTTCACAGAAGCAATAACAGTAAATGCACCAGAACGATTGGAAAGTGTTCAAGTGCCTAAAAGAGCCAGTTATATCAGAGTAATTATGCTGGAACTAAGTCGTATAGCTTCCCATTTGTTATGGCTTGGCCCTTTTATGGCCGATATCGGTGCACAGACTCCCTTTTTCTATATTTTCAGAGAGAGGGAATTTATATATGATCTATTCGAAGTTGCCACAGGTATGCGGATGATGCATAATTATTTCCGAATAGGAGGAGTAGCTGCGGATTTACCTTATGGCTGGATAGATAAATGTTTTGATTTCTGTGAGTATTTTTTAAAAGAAATTTTTGAGTATCAAAAACTTATTACGCGAAATCCCATTTTTTTGGAACGAGTTGAAGGAGTGGGCATTATTAGTGGGGAGGAGACAATAAATTGGGGTTTATCAGGACCAATGTTACGAGCTTCGGGAATCCAATGGGATCTTCGTAAAGTTGATCGTTATGAGTGTTACAATAAATTTGATTGGGAAGTCAAATGGCAAAAAGAGGGCGATACATTAGCTCGTTATTTAGTACGAATCGGTGAAATGGAAGAATCCATAAAAATAATTCAACAGGCTTTAGAAGGAATTCCCGGAGGACCCTATGAAAATTTAGAAAACCGTCGCTTTCATACGACAAAGAATTCCGAATGGAAAAATTTTGAATATAGATTTCTTACTAAAAAACTTTCACCCAATTTTGAATTGTTAAAACAAGAACTTTATGTAAGGGTAGAGTCTCCAAAAGGAGAATTAGGAATTTATTTAATAGGAGACAGTAGTGTTTTTCCCTGGAGATGGAAAATTCGTCCACCCGGTTTCATCAATTTGCAAATTCTTCCTCAGCTAGTTAAAAGAATGAAATTGGCTGATATCATGACGATATTAGGTAGTATAGATATCATTATGGGAGAAGTTGATCGTTAAAATGATAATTAATACGACAGAAGTACAAACTATTAATTCTTTTTATAAATTAGAATCCTTAAAAGAAGTCTATGGACTCGTATGGATTTTTGTGCCCATTTTCACCCTTGTCTTAGGAATCACAATGGGGGTATTAATTATTGTGTGGTTAGAAAGAAAAATATCCGCAGCAATACAACAACGTATTGGACCTGAATATGCCGGCCCATTAGGGATTCTTCAAGCTTTAGCGGATGGAACAAAACTACTTCTGAAGGAGGATTTTATTCCATCTAGAGGGAATATTCGTTTGTTTAGGGTAGGGCCTTCTATAGCGGTTATATCAATTCTACTAAGTTCTTTAGTAATTCCTTTTGGATATCACCTTGTTTTAGCTAATCTCAATATAGGTGTTTTTTTATGGATTGCCATTTCAAGCATTGTACCCATTGGTCTTCTTATGTCAGGATATGGATCAAATAATAAGTATTCCTTTTCAGGCGGTCTACGAGCTGCAGCTCAATCAATTAGTTATGAAATACCATTAACTCTATGTGTATTAGCAATATCTCTACGTGTGATTCGTTGGAACATGAACTTTTTTATCTCTTTTTTAGAAAAGAGATAAAAAATAAATTTAAAATTCAATACAATAGAAATCTAATTCAATCTGTAAATATGAAAATGAAATAATATAAGATTTTTTCTTATATTATTTCATTTTCAAGCTTTCTAAAGTAAGTAAAAAGAAAGAAATTGAAAAAAATATCTTTCTTTTTTTTTTTTTTATTCAACATTTCAGTTTGATGAGTTAAACCAGATAGTTATATGAGTGAAACAAAACTGCTCCTCAATTTGCAGTAAAAAACAACCTCATTCCCTAGAGTATAAGAAGGAAATTGAAGTAAACAAAAGTTGTTGATCCCAAGATTGAAATTATTTGATTAATCGTCATATCTTGAAGCGGATTCAAAAGGTCAACAGTAAAGTATTTCTTACTATACTAGGGATCAATCAAAAAGAAGTGGGCAGTTAGGAACACCAAAGTACGCGAAGGATAAGTAATGGAAATAATGTAAGGTAATAAAAGAAGTGAATTTTTGCATAAAATGAATCATAATAAGGGCTTGAAGTTGGTAGAAATAATCAAGCAGTACTCCCCCACGATTCCGATCTAGAGTATGCTACTATTCGCTGATTAAATAAATAACTATCAAGAACGAATTAATCCTTTATTTTCTTTGCTTTTAGTTTTAAATTTTCAGAAAGAAGAACAGGAACAAGAAAAATAGAATGCAATACAATAATAGAATAAAAAGTTCATAATAATGATTCATTAACTAATGCCCAATTCTTTCTATTTATGACGAGCATTTAATTGAAAGATTAAGTTATTGCTGAACAAAGAGAAATTTTAGAAATTCTGATTATATCATTATAAAGGATGAGATCAATTCAGAAGTGCTTTTTCTTATTCTAGCAGACAGAATTTTATTGGTCAAATTGAAGATTCTTCAACCTCCGAAGTATCTTTACATTCTTTCAAATTCTATAGAGTCCAAGGAAAACAATTAGTCCTTACCTTACATTTATTTGTGGCCATAGAGGAGCCGTATGAAGCTTGGGTTTCATGTACGGTTTTGGAATAGCGATTAGAGCAGTGATGTTATCATCGACTATAATTATCTAATAGTTTAAGTACAGTTGATATAATTGAGGCACAGTCCAAATATGGTTTTTGGGGATGGAATCTGTGGCGTCAGCCTATAGGGTTTCTAGTTTTTATAATGTCTTCTCTAGCAGAATGTGAAAGATTACCCTTTGATTTACCAGAAGCAGAGGAAGAACTAGTAGCAGGTTATAAAACCGAATATTCAGGTATAAAATATGGGTTTTTTTATCTTGCTTCTTACCTAAATCTATTAGTTTCTTCATTATTTGTAACAATTCTTTATTTAGGTGGGTGGAATTTTTCTATTCCATACATATCTATTACTGAACTTTTTGGAAGAAATAAAATGTTTAGAGTCTTTGTAATAGTAATTGGTATCTTTATTACATTAGCTAAAGCTTATTTGTTTCTGTTCATTCCTATCACAACAAGATGGACTTTACCTAGGATGAGAATGGATCAGTTATTAAATCTTGGATGGAAATTTCTTTTACCTATTTCTCTAGGTAATCTATTATTGACAACTTCTTCTCAACTTGTTTCATTATAAAACTCTAAAAAAATAAGAAATGAAGAGAAAACAATAATGATATTCTATATTCATAACTTATCTCAACTAAGAGAAAGAAAAATAAATTTTATTCATGGATGGATATCTAGAATATGTTCCCTATGGTTACTGGGTTCATGAATTATGGCAAACAAACAATACGAGCTGCAAGGTACATTGGACAAAGTTTCCTAATTACCTTATCCCATACAAATCGTTTACCTATCACTATTCAATATCCTTATGAAAAATCAATAACATCAGAGCGTTTTCGTGGTCGAATTCACTTTGAATTTGATAAGTGTATTGCTTGTGAAGTATGTGTTCGCGTATGTCCCATAGACCTTCCTATTGTTGATTGGAAATTTGAAAAAGATATTAATAAAAAACAATTGCTTTATTATAGTATTGATTTTGGAGTCTGTATATTTTGCGGTAACTGTGTCGAGTATTGTCCAACAAACTGTTTATCAATGACTGAAGAATATGAACTTTCTACTTATGATCGTCACGAATTGAATTATAATCAAATTTCTTTGGGTCGGTTACCAATGTCAATAATTGGAGATTACACAATTCAAACAATTATTGATTCAACAACTCAAATGAAAAAAGAAAAACCCCTTGGTTCAAGAACGATTACCAATTACTAAGATTTGGTTTTGAATCAAGTAGGATTAGCCAAATAACTTTATTTTATCTATATGATTTTTTTTTTATTCAATTAGGAAAGTATCATAGAAGAAAATAGTCTCTTTCCTGGCCTGGCCCCCTTAGTAAGGTCATGAAATATTTCGACTTATTTCTTTTTCTTTTCTTTCATAATGGATTTACCTGGACCAATACATGATATTCTTGTAGTCTTTTTGGGATCAATTCTTATATTAGGAGGTCTGGGAGTAGTATTACTTATGAATCCCATTGATTCTGCCTTTTCATTGGGATTGGTTCTTGTTTGTATATCCTTATTCTATATTTCATTGAATTCCTATTTTGTAGCTGCCGCACAGTTCCTTATTTATGTGGGAGCCATTAATGTATTAATCATATTTGCTGTTATGTTCATGAACGGTTCAGAATATTCCAATGATTCCTATTTGTGGACCATTGGAGATAGGATCACTTCACAGATTTGTATAAGTATTTTTTTTTCATTAATTACTATTATCCCAGATACCTCATGGTATGGAATTTTTCGAACTACAAAATCAAATCAGATTATAGAACAAGATTTAATAAGTAACGTTCAACAAATTGGGATTCATTTATCTACAGATTTTTATCTTCCTTTTGAACTAATTTCTATAATTCTTTTAGTTTCCTTGATAGGTGCAATTACTATGGCTCGTCAATAATATAATTAGAAATTAGAAATAAGAACTTCTATTTTGAGAATTCAAAAAATGAAAAAGGATTCAATCTATTATCTAAAAAGGATTCAATTTATTATCTACTGTGAATATACTCTTTTATCCTGTAATTCTTCTATTCTATTCAACTTAATTGGTTGAATTTTTGTTCATATTGAAATGAATCAAGATTGATATTGATAAGGAATTTGTCAATGATGTTAGAACATGTACTTTTTCTGAGTGTTTCTTTATTTTCTATCGGTATCTATGGACTGATCACAAGTCGAAGCATGGTTAGAGCACTTATGTGTCTTGAATTTCTACTGAATTCGGTGAATATGAATCTTGTTGCATTTTCCGATATATTTGATAGTCGGCAATTAAAAGGAGAAATTTTCTCAATTTTTGTTATAGCCATTGCGGCTGCTGAAGCAGCTATTGGGCTAGCTATTATTTCGTCGATCTATCGTAACAGAAAATCAATTCGTATCAATCAATCAAATTTGCTGAATAATTAGTTAGAATTTTTCTATGTGAAAATAGAAAGGATCTAAAGAAATAAAAATGAAGATCTGTAGCTGTAGATTAATCTAAAAATTTCATAAAATGAACATGAATTGAATTCATATATCATATTTCATTTATTTAAAAGGAAATCAAAGTATCTTGGCCTTTTCTCATAAACAGATTTGAAAATATATGGATTCTTCAAATTTTGATAAATCATTGATTCATCTGGTAGAAAATATAGGATTTATATGATTATATCAGATTGAAAATCTTTTGTGTTCAAAACTGAAATTTATAGACCCAATGTCACATTCAGTAAAAATTTATGATACATGCATAGGGTGTACCCAATGTGTTAGAGCTTGTCCCACGGATGTATTAGAAATGATACCTTGGGATGGATGTAAAGCTAAGCAAATTGCTTCTGCGCCAAGAACCGAGGATTGTGTAGGTTGTAAGAGATGTGAATCCGCTTGTCCAACGGATTTTTTGAGTGTTCGTGTTTATTTATGGCATGAAACAACTCGCAGCATGGGTCTTTCTTATTAATATGTGACAAAAAACTCCACTTGAATCATTTGATTCCTCTTTACCGACAGAGGTCCGTACTCGAGAAAAGAAAATATCTTATTCTTCTCCCGAGCACGGGGTTTTCTTATAAAAATTTATCTTGTCTTTATCACGAGTTATTTTCCTTGGTTAACAATACTTATTGTTTTGCCCATATTTGCAGGTTCTTCAATTGTCTTTTTCCCTCATAAGGGAAATAAGGTGTATAGGTGGTATACTCTCTGTATATGTATCCTAGAGCTCCTTCTAATGACCTATGTCTTTTGTTATCATTTTCAATTGGACGATCCATTAACCCAATTGAAGGAGGATTCTAAATGGATCAATTTTTTTGATTTTCACTGGAGACTGGGAATCGATGGACTTTCCATAGGACCCATTTTACTGACAGGATTTATAACTACTTTAGCTACTTTAGCAGCTTGGCCAGTTACTCGAAATTCGCAATTTTTCTATTTCTTAATGTTGGCAATGTATAGTGGCCAAATAGGATTATTTTCTTCTCGAGACCTTTTGCTTTTTTTTATCATGTGGGAATTAGAATTAATTCCTGTTTACTTACTCTTATCCATGTGGGGAGGAAAAAAACGCCTGTACTCGGCTACAAAGTTTATTTTGTGCACTGCAGGAGGTTCCATTTTTCTCTTAATAGGAGTTCTAGGTATGGGTTTATATGGTTCCAATGAACCAACATTAGATTTAGAAAAATTAGCTAATCAATCATATCCTGCAACATTGGAAATAATATTCTATTTTGGTTTTCTTATTGCTTATGCTGTCAAATCGCCGATGATACCTCTACATACATGGTTACCAGATACCCATGGGGAAGCACATTACAGTACATGTATGCTTTTAGCTGGAATCTTATTAAAGATGGGAGCATATGGATTGATTCGGATTAATATGGAATTATTAGCTCATGCTCATTCTAGATTGTCTCCCTGGTTAGTGATAGTAGGAATAATACAAATCCTTTATGCAGCTTTAACCTCTCTTGGTCAACGCAATTTTAAAAAACGTATTGCCTATTCTTCTGTCTCTCATATGGGTTTTATAATTATAGGAATTGGTTCTATAACTAGCATGGGACTCAATGGAACCATTTTACAAATACTTTCTCATGGATTGATTGGTGCTGCACTTTTTTTCTTAGGAGGAACCTGTTGGGATAGAATACGTTTTGTTTATCTCGAAGAGATGGGGGGGATATCTATCCCAATGCCAAAAATATTTACCATGTTTAGTAGTTTCTCGATGGCTTCTCTTGCATTGCCCGGAATGAGTGGTTTTATTGCAGAATTATTAGTCTTTTTTGGAATAATTACCAGCCCAAAATATCTTTTCATGCCAAAAATGTTAATTACTTTTGTAATGGCAATTGGAATGATATTAACTCCTATTTTTTTATTATCTATGTTACGTCAGATTTTCTATGGATACAAGCTATTCAATGTTTCAAACTCTAATTTTTTTGATTCTGGACCACGAGAACTATTTGTTTTGATCTGTATGTTTCTACCTGTAATAGGAATTGGTATTTATCCTGATTTTGTTTTCCAATTATCAATTGACAAAGTACAAGTTATACTATCTAATTATTTTTATAGATATTAATTTTTTATATTGAAAATATAAAATTTTCATTAATTGGAAAGAAAGTCTTAGAATTAGAATTCTAATTATTTAATTATTTGACTTTCATATTTTCACGATTCTTCATTGTAGAATGAAAAAAAACAAGAGTGAATTAGAATTGTAATGAGATACAGCTAGGGTTTTTGAGAACCATTTGAAGAATTCCCCCATTCAAACGGTTTTCAAAAACTCCCACAAATTTTCATTGTGTATCGGACGATGTTTTTATATATTTGTCATATAGTTTCTTTTCTTTAATTAGATATTAATTGGAATGAACCATAACTATGGAACCCGATTCCTAATAGATTGATCCCAAAATAACATATCCAAATTAGGAGAAATCCTATAGAAGCTGTAAATGCTGAATTTGTGCCTTGGTCTTTAAATTTTGAATTTGTTCTAGTATGTAAATAAATTGCAAATATGGTCCAAGTAATAAATGCCCAAGTTTCCTTAGGGTCCCAATTCCAATAAGAACCCCATGCTTCGTTAGCCCATACTGCTCCAGAAAGAATACCTATGGTTAAAAAAGTAAACCCTAAACTAATGATACGATAACTCCAATAGTCTAAACGCAGAATTAATTGATATTTGTAAAAATTTTGAAATGAGAGAAAAGAAGTCTTTTTAAAGACACTCCCTTTTTCGTTTAAATATTCTATCTTACCGAAGAAAAGCGGCTTCCTTAAACTGAAAAAATTCTTGTTTTTCAAAAAAAAATGGATATTTTTTCGAAATGTAATCACTATAAGAGCAACTGATAATAACGATCCACATAAAAGAGCTGCATAGCTCAATAGCATCATACTGACATGCATCATTAACCACTGAGATTGTAGAGCAGGTACTAATATTGCGGGTTGATGCATTTCAGTTGAAAGACCTGACGTGGCAAAACCTTGAGTAAAAATGGCACTTGGTGCAGTTATTGCACTTAAATGATTTTTATGATTTCCAAGATACGGAATCCTATGAATAATAAATAAACTCCAAGAAAGGAAGATTAATGATTCGTATAAATTACTTAAAGGAAAATGTCCCGAAGAAATCCAATGAATAACTAAAAACCCCGTAATAGATAAAAAAGTAGCTATCATACCTTTTTCTGACGAATGACGTAATCCTTCAATTTCGTAAAATAATAAGTTCATCAAATGAATCAAAATCACAATTGAGATGATTGAAAAGGAAATATGAATTAATATATGTTCTAAGGTCACAAATATCATCAACATAAAAAGGGTTCCTATTAAAGAATTGAAATCGGGGATTTAAATATTCTATTATATCTATTGTGTCTATATTATTTATTATTATATATGCCGCCACTCGGACTCGAACCGAGATGCTCTAGCACTGCTTCCTAAGAGCAGCGTGTCTACCAATTTCACCATGGCGGCTTACCTGAAATAATAATAGGAAATTCTTGTTGAATCGTCGAGATTCAATAGAGTTGGAAACAATGAAGAAAGATTCATTTCCATTCATATGGAAATGTTCAATATCAATAATACTTATTAAGTATCTTCATAAGTCCAGTTTTCAAAATCAACTTTTCCATACTAGAAACCTAGCTTTTGTTAATCCAAAATAATCATAATTTAAAAGTTTTGTTCTCAGTCATCAGTTAAGGTATAAAATTCAATTTTTTTTTAGTTTCATTTCTTTCTACTCTAACTTAGAACCTCATTCACTTTCTTTTTTATATTCATATTATTTCAATTCATTTCATATAATATGAATATTACATTATCCAAATATCAGAAAAAATATAGAAAATCAAAATAAATCAAAATATAAAATATATTAGAATATTTTTTCTTTCTTTTACTTTTACTATTTAATTGATTTTTCTTTTATTCTTTTTTTATTGTATATTCTAAAAGAAAAATATGCTCTTATATTATTATTTTTGAGTTATTGAGATAAATTTATGGAATTATAGAATAAGTATGGATAATGAATAATAAAGAATGATTTTTTTTGAACAATATATGTCTTTCACATACAACGATAAAAATGAGTTACCTATTTTTGAATGGCAGTTCCAAAAAAACGTACTTCTATGTCAAAAAAGCATATTCGTAGAAATCTTTGGAAAAAAAAAGGCTCTTTAGCGGCAGTAAAAGCTTTTTCTTTAGCTAAATCTGTTTCCACCGGACAGTCAAAAAGTTTTTTTGTCGCACAAAAAAAGTCTTGGAAAAATCTGAATTAACATGTATCAAAGAACTTCTTTTCTAATGTTTTTTATTTATATTTAACTTTTCCATATTAGCATATTAGTTAAAACCAAGTAATATGCAAAATAAGAATCTTTCTTTTTACTGAATTCAAAAATTCAAAGTACTAAGTATTGTGTATTTTTTTTTTTTTTTCTTTTTTATAGTCTTTCTATTTATTAAAATTTAGATTGGTTTCTATTGAATTCGTGAGATTATTTTTTTTCTTCATAATTGTGCTTTTCAAAATAGAAAAGCACAATTATGATATACAACAAATAATCTGAATATTTCATTATGTTTTATACTAAGGTGTTAGGTCTCATACAGAATTGTACATAAATCTAAGATAAAATACAATTATTCAAAATATAATAGGGTGTCATATCGTTTCAGAAAAGCTTTTTTTTTTTTTTTTTTTTTTCTAAAGTTGAAAATAACTAAGTAAAAAACTTGACTAATTATTTAATCATATTATTTGATCATATTATTTGACCAGCTCATTGCAACTCTTATTTAAAAGATTTGATAAAACAACAAATTAAAATTTCAATCTTTTTCATATCTTTTTTTTTCTTTTAGTTTTATTATTGTTTTTTTTTTTCAAAAGAGATCTGAATTGGTGAATTGGAAACAATTATAAGAAAAAAAGAACAATTTGTTTTCTTATGGAATATACATCTAAATATGCATGGATAATACCCTTTTTTCCGCTCCCAGTTACTATGTTAATAGGATTTGGACTTCTACTTATTCCGACAGCAACAAAAAATATTCGTCGTATGTGGGCTTTCCCAAGTGTTTTACTGCTAAGTATAGCTATGTGGTTTTCAACAAATTTGTCTATTCAGCAAATAAATGGAAGTTTTACTTATCAATGTCTATGGTCTTGGACCATCAATAATGATTTTTTATTAGAGTTCGGATACTTGATCGATCCACTTACTTCTATTATGTCAATACTAATTACTACTGTTGGAATCTTGGTTTTTATTTATAGTGACAATTATATGTCTCACGATCAAGGATATTTAAGATTTTTTGCTCATATGAGTTTTTTTAATGCTTCAATGTTGGGATTAGTTACTAGTTCTAATTTGGTACAAATTTATATTTTTTGGGAACTCGTGGGAATGTGTTCGTATTTCTTGATAGGTTTTTGGTTCACACGACCCGTTGCAGCGAGTGCTTGTCAAAAAGCTTTTGTAACTAATCGTATAGGAGATTTTGGTTTATTATTAGGAACCTTAGGATTTTATTGGATAACTGGTAGTTTTGAATTTCGGGATTTATTCCAAATAGTGAATACCTTGATCTATAATAATGGGGTCAATTCTTTATTTGTTACTTTATGTGCATTTTTATTATTTGTCGGTGCAATTGCTAAATCCGCACAATTCCCCCTTCACGTGTGGTTACCTGATGCCATGGAAGGTCCCACTCCTATTTCGGCTCTTATACACGCTGCTACTATGGTAGCAGCGGGTATTTTTCTTGTAGCTCGGCTTCTTCCTCTTTTCATAGTTATACCTTACATAATGAATATCATTTGTTTAGTAGGTATAATAACAGTGCTTTTAGGAGCTACTTTGGCTCTTGCCCAAAGAGACATTAAAAGAAGTTTAGCTTATTCTACAATGTCTCAATTGGGTTATATTATGTTAGCTTTAGGTATAGGTTCTTATCGAGCTGCTTTATTCCATTTGATCACTCATGCCTATTCTAAAGCTTTATTGTTTTTAGGATCTGGATCCGTTATTCATTCAATGGAGCCTCTTGTTGGATATTCACCAGATAAAAGTCATAATATGGTTCTTATGGGAGGTTTAACAAAATATGTTCCAATTACAAAAATTACTTTTTTTTTAGGTACACTTTCTCTTTGTGGTATTCCACCTCTTGCTTGTTTTTGGTCTAAAGATGAAATTCTTCACGATAGTTGGTTGTAC